CACTTCGATAAGACCCCATTCCTAGAGCGAACATCATATAACCCAATTGAGACATTGTCGAATAAGCTAAACTCCTCTTAATGTCTTTTTGAGCAAGAGCTAAAGTAGCTCCTAATAATAGTGTAATTATGCCCATCAACGCAATTAAATTCATTATATAAGGTAGAACTACGAAAAGAGGAAGAAGGCGAGCTACAAGAAAAATCCCCGCCGCTACCATAGTAGCGGCATGTATAAGAGCCGAAATAGGAGTGGGGCCCTCCATAGCATCAGGTAACCACACATGAAGGGGAAATTGTGCAGATTTAGCAACTGCGCCGGCAAATAATAGAGCAGCACACAAAATAACAAATGGAAAATTGACTTCATTATTAGAAATCAAGTTATTGAGTATTTCGAATAAATCTCGAAATTCAAAACTACCTGTTATCCAATAAAAACCCAAAATTCCTAATAATAAACCAAAATCCCCTACACGATTAGTTACAAACGCTTTTTGACAAGCATTTGCCGCAGGAGGGCGTGTGAACCAAAACCCTATTAATAGATAGGAACACATTCCAACCAATTCCCAAAAAATATAAATTTGTATCAAATTTGAACTAGTAACTAATCCCAACATGGAAGTACTGAAAAAACTCATATAAGCAAAAAATCTCAAGTATCCTTGATCGTGAGCCATATAATTATCACTATAAATAAGAACCATAATTCCAACAGTAGTGATTAACATCAACATAATAGAAGTAAGTGGATCAATCAAGCAGCCAAATTCTAAAGAAAAATCATTATCGAGGGTCCAAGACCATACATATTGATAGATATAACTGCTATTTATTTGCTGAATAGACAGATTAGTTGAAAAAATCATGACTATACTTAACAATAAAATACTTGGAAAAGCCCACATACGATGAAGATTTTTTGTTGCTGTCGGAAAAATAACAAGTCCCACTCCTATTAATATAGGAACTAGAAGTGGAACGAAAGGTAAAATACACGCATATTGATATGTCTGTTCCATAAAAAAAAAAGGTTTTTAAAATTTTTAATTAATATTAACGGTTTCCAATTCACCCTTATTCGTTCTGAATTTCTGCTAAATACTTCAAATATTCAAATCAAGAAGTTACAATCGGTCAAATCATATGAAAGAAATAGATTAATTACCAATTTCCTTCCAATTTTCAAATTCAAGTCAAATTGGGCATATTTTTCCCGGATTTGACAAGTTATTAAAAATCAGATTTTTTCTATTTTTAGAACTATTTTATGCTATTTTGCCATACTGTTCACCCATCTTATCTATTCTTTTCTATTTTTCGAAAAAAAGATTTTCTAGAAAAGAAATACATAGTGAATCGGAAAAGCTCATATTTTTTTGAACAATAGATGTCTTTCACATCCAGCTATACCAATGAGTAATCTCTTAATTTTTATTTAAATGGCAGTTCCAAAAAAACGTACTTCGGCATCAAAAAAGCGTATTCGTAAAAATTTTTGGAAAAGGAAGGGGTATCGGGCAGCGTTAAAAGCATTTTCCTTAGGTAAATCTCTTTCTACCGGGAATTCAAAAAGTTTTTTTGCGCGACAAACAAATAAACTAAGTAATAAAACATAACACGTTGGAATAATCTAAACCGGCCTGACTCAAAAGTGGAGTCATTTCATTTCAAAAATCAAATTCCCGAATTCCATTTCCTTAAACGAGGAATGGAATTCGTTCCGCTCTTATAGCATATGGAGAATAAGAATTTTTCTGTTTACCTTACCCAATTCAAATTGGATAAATATGTGTAAATTTTGAATGATGAAAAATAGGTTCTTTTTTTTTGTTCATCGATAAAACGGCTTTTTGGTTTCACTTTTTGAAATCAAATAAATCAAAAACAGTTAAGTAAAAAAAAAAATAAAAAAAAAAAGTTTTTGAGGGAGGGAGGGTTCTATTCCTTAATTCATAGTAGGATTTACAAGAGTTGAGTCGAGAAGAGTCTAAAATACAAAATAAAACAAAAATCCTAAACGAAACTAATGAACCTTCAAATACCTATTTGAACAAATTTTTATCCATCAATTGGAATCTTTCCTAAAAAATATTGCACTCAATTAAATTCGTAAATCTAGACGATTATTTATTCATAGGTTATTATGAGGTCAAGACAGGCCGCTATGGTGAAATCGGTAGACACGCTGCTCTTAGGAAGCAGTGCTAGAGCATCTCGGTTCGAGTCCGAGTGGCGGCATATCATCTCTTAAAAAAATAAAATAGATCCTATAATAAATTCAATTGCTAATTTCGATTTTATAATTAAGGAACTCTTAATTTTATGATATTTTCAACCTTAGAGCATATATTAACTCATATTTCTTTTTCGATCGTTTCAATTATAATTACAATTCATTTGATAACCTTTTTAGTCGATGAAATCGTAAAACTAGATGATTCATCCAAAACGGGCATGATAATGACTTTTTTCTGTATAACAGGATTATTAATTTCTCGTTGGATTTATTCGGGACATTTTCCACTAAGTGATTTATACGAATCGTTAATTTTTCTTTCATGGAGTTTTTCCTTTATTTATATAGTTTCATATTTCAAAAAAAACCAAAATATTCTAAGCACAATAATTGGCCCAAGTGCTATTTTTTCCCAGGGCTTTGCTACTTCAGGTCTTTTAACTGAAATACACGAATCGACAATCTTAGTACCCGCTCTTCAATCCGAGTGGCTAATAATGCACGTAAGTATGATGATATTAGGCTATGCGGCCCTTTTATGTGGATCATTATTATCAGTATCACTTCTAGTCATTACAGTTAGAAAAAAGCTTTCTCTTTTTTCTACGAGTAATCATTTATTGAATTTAAATGAGTCATTTTTCCTTGGTGAAATCGAATACATGAATGAACAAAGGGATTTTTTCCAAAAAACTTCTTTTTTTTTCGCAAGGAATTATTATAGATCACAGTTGATTCAAAAATTGGATTATTGGAGTTATCGAGTTATTAGTCTAGGATTTATCTTTTTAACCATAGGAATTCTTTCGGGAGCAGTATGGGCTAACGAAGCATGGGGATCCTATTGGAGTTGGGACCCAAAGGAAACTTGGGCTTTTATTACTTGGATCATATTTTCAATTTATTTACATACTCGAACAAATATAAAACTGAAGGGTACAAATTCAGCAATTGTGGCGTCTATTGGATTTCTTATAATTTGGATATGCTATTTTGGAGTCAATCTATTAGGAATCGGACTACATAGTTATGGTTCATTTACATTAACATCTAATTGAATTCAAAAAAAGAAAAAGGGGGGTTATTACAAATAGCAATAAAAGGGTGTACAACGCAGATCAGATAAAAAAACTTTGTGTTAATTGGTGAGAGCCTGTCGAATCATATATGATTCGACAGGCTCTTTGTCATTGTACCATTTTACAACGAACGCTTTTGTAAATGATAAGATTTATAAATTATCTAAAAAAAGAATTAGATAGAATAACTTCAACCTTTTCAACTGATAGTGAAAGAACGAAATCGGGGTACATACCAATACCGAGTACGGGTAAAAAAATAGAAACCGAAAGAAATAACTCTCGCGGCCCAGAATCGAAAAAATAAGAGTCTGGGCCATTAAATATCTTGTATCCATAAAACATCTGTCGTAACATAGATAATAAATAAATAGGAGTTAATATCATTCCAATTGCCATTACAAAAGTAATTGGGAGTTTTGTCATTAAAAGATATTTTGGACTAGTAATTAGTCCAAAAAAAACTATTAATTCAGCAACAAAACCACTCATGCCAGGTAATGCAAAGGAGGCCATCGAAAAGCTACCGAACATCGTGAATATTTTTGGCATTGGAATACCTATTCCGCCCATTTCGTCAAGATAAACAAGACGTATTCTATCATAAGTTGTTCCGGCCAAGAAAAAAAGCGCCGCGCCAATAAATCCATGAGAGATTATTTGTAAAAGGGCTCCGTTGAGTCCCATATCTGTGATAGAACCAATTCCTATAATTATGAAACCCATATGAGATACAGAGGAATAGGCTATTCTTTTTTTTAAATTCCGTTGGCCGAGAGATGTTGAAGCCGCATAGATTATTTGCATTGCGCCTACTACCATTAACCAAGGGGAAAATATAGAATGAGCATGAGGAAATAATTCCATATTGATCCGAACTAATCCATACGCTCCCATTTTTAATAAGATTCCGGCTAGAAGCATACAAGTACTATAATGTGCTTCTCCATGGGTATCGGGTAACCATATATGTAGGGGTATGATTGGCAATTTGACAGCAAAAGCAAGAAAAAATCCAATATAAAATAGTATTTCCAAGTTCACAGGATAGGACCGGTTGGCTAATATTTCAAAATTTAATGTTGGTTCAGTAGAACCATATAAACCGATACCCAGAACTCCCATTAAAAGAAAAACAGAACCCCCCGCCGTGTACAAAATAAATTTTGTAGCTGAGTACAGACGTTTTTTTCCTCCCCACATCGATACAAGTAGATAAACGGGAATTAATTCTAACTCCCACATGAGGAAAAAAAGTAAAAGATCTCTAGAAGAAAATAATCCTATTTGCCCACTGTACATTGCTAACATCAGGAAATGAAATAATCGAGAATCTCGAGTAACCGGCCAAGCCGCTAAAGTAGCTAAAGTGGTGATGAATCCCGTCAGTAAAATGGGTCCTATAGAGAGTCCGTCTATTCCTAATCTCCAATGGAAATCCAAAAAATGGATCCATTTATAATCCTCCATTAGTTGAATTAGTGGATCATCCGATTGAAAATGATAGCAGAATGCATAAGTCGTTAGAAGAAGTTCTAATATGCACATACATATAGTATACCAGCGTATTACTCTATTTCCCCTGTGTGGAAGAAAAAAAATGAAGCAACCCCAAAATATTGGTAAAACTACAATTATTGTTAAGCAAGGAAAATGGTTCGTGGTAAAGACAAGATACACTTGGGCCAGAAAAATCCGTGCTCAAAATCAAATTGAATTGAGCACGGATTTTTTCGATAAAAAAAAAAAGAAAATGGATTCAAGTAGATTTTTATGGAATGTATCAATAAGCTAGACCCATACTGCGAGTTGTTTCATGCCATAAATAAACCCGAACGCTCAAAAAATCCGTTGGACAGGCGGATTCACATCTCTTACAACCAACACAGTCTTCGGTCCTTGGAGCAGAGGCTATTTGTTTAGCTTTACATCCGTCCCAGGGTATCATTTCTAATACATCCGTGGGGCACGCCCGGACACATTGAGTACATCCTATACATGTATCATAAATCTTTACTGAATGTGACATTGGATCTATACGTTTTTGAACGCCATAAATTTTCGGTCTAGTAAACTAACTTATAAATGAATCCTATAGTTAGATACCAGACGAATCAATGAGTGATAAGAATCAATTTACTTCCGAATTGATTTATGAGGGAGGGCCAAAATACTTTGATTTCTTATGTTTTTGCAACTACGATTATACCCTACTATAGACATATCAAACCCGCTAATGCGAATTTTGAATATTAATAAATAAATTAAAATTCGCATTTATATGATTAATACTATTTATTCAACAAATTGGATTGGTTAATACGAGTTGATTTTCTGTTACGATAAATTGATGAAACAATAGCCGATCCAATAGCTGCTTCAGCGGCTGCAATAGTTATAACAAAAATTGAGAAAATATCTCCTCTTAATTGACGATTATCAAAAATATCAGAAAATGTGACAAAATTGATATTAACTGAATTTAATATAAGTTCAAGACACATAAGGGCTCTAACCATATTTCGACTTGTGATTAATCCATAGATACCAATAGAAAATAAGTAGGCACTCAAAACAAGTATATGTTCGAGCATCATTAACCAACTCCTTATCAATTTTGATTCATTTTTAATCTGAACAATAATTCAATCGATTCGATTCTAACAAATATGGAATAATGGAATAGATTGGTAAGAGATCGATATAAAATTAAAGTCTTTTTATTCTATTTTTTTAGACAGAAATTCAAATTAACGAATTATAACATTCCTTTTGCGTTGATTCTATTTGAATTACTCATTTTAAAGATTTCTTATTGACGAGCTATAGCAATAGCACCTATTAAAGCGACTAAAAGAATTATTGAAATGAGTTCAAATGGAAGAAAAAAATCTGTTGCTAAATGAATTCCAATTTGTTGACTATTACTTATCAAATCTTGTTCTAGAATCTGATTTGATTTTGTAGTCCAAATGATCCCATACCAGGACGTATCTGGAATAGTAGTAATTAGTGAAATAAAAAGACTTGTACAAACTATTGAAGTAACTCCATCCCCAACGGTCCAAAGATGAAAATCTTTGTAATATTCTGACCCATTCATGAACATCACAGCAAAAATGATTAAAACGTTTATAGCTCCTACATAAATAAGGAGCTGCGCAGCAGCTACAAAATAGGAGTTGGATAGAATATAGAATAAGGATATACAAAAAAGAACCCATCCCAACGAAAAGGCCGAATAAATTGGATTCGGAAGTAATACTACTGCCAGACTTCCTAATATAAGACCCAATCCCAGAAAGACTAAAAGAAAATCATGTATTGGTCCAGGTAAATCCATTTGATTTTATAAAAAAAATCGAAATATTTCATGCCTTTTTTGACCTGACCAGGAAAAACGAAGTTATCCTTTTTTTTTTTAGGATACTTCTTAATTGAATGAAATTGGAACGGGGTTGATTTGGATTGATGTAAATACAGTTATTGGACTACTCTTATTATCGAAGCAATCGAAGCAGAGGTTCAAACTTTCTATTTTCAAATCATTATTTGAATAGAAATCCATTTTTAATCAAAAATAAGCCGAGATTTTCACCGACCAGCCATTCTTTTGTATTGACCAAGCAAAAACCTCATTCCTTTCTTGAGATCCAAAACCTATCAAGCTTTTGTGATTTGAATTTGTAAATGTTTTGTGAATCGAAGGTTTTATACATTTTTTATTTGAGGTAAATTCGAAGAAATTGTTCGAATTGTGTAATCTTCAATTATTGATACCGGTAACCGACCTAAAGCAATTTGATTATAATTCAATTCGTGACGATCATAGGCAGAAAGTTCATATTCTTCAGTCATTGATAAACAATTTGTTGGACAATACTCAACGCAATTACCGCAAAATATACAGATTCCAAAATCAATACTGTAATTAAGTAATCGTTTCTTTCGAATATCAGTTTGCAATTTCCAATCTACAACGGGTAGATCTATAGGACATACACGAACACATACTTCACAAGCAATGCATTTATCAAATTCAAAGTGGATTCGGCCTCGGAAACGTTCGGATGTGATCAATTTTTCGTAGGGGTATTGAATAGTTACAGGTAAACGATTCGCGTGGGATAAGGTGATCATGAAACCTTGACCAATGTACCTGGCAGCTCGTATTGTTTGT